ACCCATTCTAATGTCTAATGAGATTCATGAAATGACGAATCAACAAGTTATCCACAATTAGGAAAAGCGGAAAGATTCCTCGGATCTAATCATACATTGACAATTTAAAAAAACTATTGATACTATGATCATAGTATCATAACGGTTAGACAAATGGGCCCCCATCGTCTAGCGGTTCAGGACATCTCTCTTTCAAGGAGGCGGCGGGGATTCGATTTCCCCTGGGGGTGGGGATAGGGGACAAGGAAAGAAAGTTGATCACGAATTCCCAATAGTCTTACAAGCGATTCCTCCTGGGTCGATGCCCGAGCGGTTAATGGGGACGGACTGTAAATTCGTTGGCAATATGTCTACGCTGGTTCAAATCCAGCTCGGCCCAAAAATTCCCCAATCTGCCACGTATAATCCCCGCGCCCCTTAAAAATACTCGATACGGAGATAAAGAATCCAAATTTCTGCTAGATCCCTTATTTCTCTGGGATTGTAGTTCAATTGGTCAGAGCACCGCCCTGTCAAGGCGGAAGCTGCGGGTTCGAGCCCCGTCAGTCCCGACGGATCCACTAAATACATCAATCAATTCGAAAGGGGGCGAGGGGCAGAATTGCATTCCCCCCCCAAAAGAAAGATCCCTTTTTCTTTTCTTTGTGGTAAGAGATGAGCGGATTAATATAATTTTCAGTAGCATTATAGTAAGCATTCCAAGAACTGCCGGATCCTTTTTTTCGATTGTTCCCGATCCGTGGAATAGAATACTATATTCTTTTTTTTTTTTTTGAGAAGGGCACACATACACAAATGCAATTCACAATAAAAAATGAATTTAAGAGGATTCCCCTAAGAAAAAGAGAATTATAAGACTTTTCTAGATTAAACAATTTCTCTTTATGGCCCTGATTTTATATAACCTCAATTACTAATTAAAAAATGGATTGGATTCAAATTGCACGCTGAGCCTTTGATATATATCCAGTGCTAATAATCTACGGAAGGGGGTAAACGACAGAGATCCTCTTAGCAATATTAGTTTCTTTCTTGTTTTGATTTGTAACTATGTGACTAATGGAAGTGGAAGGGCAATCTCATGATACTTCATGAGATCATTGTACATAGAGTAGATTATAGAAAAAAAGAACGGAAACAGACGAGAAATAAAGGAATTTGGGATTGGGTCCGGAATACAAGCTGGGTTGGGTATGGATAAAAAAACTTCCTATGTTATACTATTCCATTTTCGACGAGAAATTGATTTGACAGCTCAGATATTGTTATTCATGATATTCATCCGATTCAAAACCAGCGAGATTAAGAGGGAATTAATTCAGTGAATTTACAAGTGAAAAGTTTATCATCTCTATGGGACTAAATCCCGAGTTATTGCGAAGTAAAAAAAAGATTAGATTATGGAAGTAAATATTCTTGCATTTGTTGCTACTGCACTATTCATTCTAGTTCCTACCGCCTTTCTACTTATCATTTACGTAAAAACAATCAGTCAAAATGATTAATTAATTAATCATTAATTTGAAATTTGAATTAAACTTTACTTCTGAGTTCTTATCAAAAATTGACGAAATAAAATGAAAGGGATTCCAAATTTTGCGTCTTAAATGAAACTTAAATGAAATAAGCGGACTATAATCCGCAGTATTCTAATAGATAGATCGTATGGTCGAAAGAAATAAGAAATAGATGAATCTTTCGACCATATGATCTATTGGTATTATTGTAGTGTAGAAAGTTGTACTCTAGAATAAAGGTAGAGGCTAAATCTAGATTAATATACTTAATATATTATATATGTATGTATTATAATATGTATGTATTATATATGTAGGTGGATATCAATTCCATATATGGAATTGACATAGCACCCAATTCTATTTATTTGCTACACCTATTTGTATTTGTTTCGATCAATCTGAAATAATAGTTTTACTCTTATTCTCTTATTCTTATGTCATAGGGTTCTAATTACTAGTTACTAGATTTTTTCTGATGTTCAATAAAAATCTCGGTATTTATCAAAAGAAATAAATCAATAAAGGAAAAACGATAGGTATTTCTATTAATAAAAAAAATTATTAGTAAAAATTCCGAAGAAGTAATTGTTGAACCATCAACAGGAGTTTCATGGACACTTCTCGGAGTTCGAAAAGGAAGAGTAAACCTTCAGTTAACGCCTAGAACCATGATATGAAATGTGAGTCGATAAAGCCTAAATAAAATTTCTAAAATTAGAAAGCAGTCGGTAAATGTGCGATATGCCACTCGCCTGAGGGAAGATCCTCCTCTCTATATTATATCGTTAGACAACCGCTATGTTTATACACTTTCTCATAGAAAGTGCGTATACACTTAACAAAACTAATTCTTCTTTGAATTCTTTGAACAGTAAACAGGGAAACAAATAAAATAATAATAAAAAGGTCGGGTCTTCTTTAGTATCCATCTAGAAGCCTGGTAAGAGTTCCTCGATTGAAATCTAAAATTTAGGAAAAAT